ATTTTAGTACATTTGCATTTGGCAATAGTAAGATATTCGCACCGCCCCGATTTGGATAAAAAAACACAGAAAGAAAGGAAGGGGGTAAAGCCGAAGAGTCTTCTTTCCAATCTACATGCTCTGACTAGGAATGCGGTACAAGGCATTCCCGGAATCTTGAAGAAAAAGAGTATAGAAGATAAGCAAAAGGTTTTTTCTCACAGAGAATCCCCAAATTGAGTTCTTTTTCTCACAGAGAATCCCCAAATTGAGTTCTTTTTACGAATTTGATGTCGATCAATCTGCAAGTCTAGAAATTCATTTCGGACAATTGAACCTTCTCGAACTGTTTCTTTTTAAGAACCAAAAATATTTGTGCCAAAATAACAGACGCCAAGAAGAACAAAAGGCCTTGGACACGTAATGGATCTTGAAGTACTATTTCTGCATCTCCCTGACCAAATCCGCCCACATTAGGATTACTCGTCAACGGTTGATCAAATTTGATAGATTCGCCTTCTGAAACAAGAAGCTCCGGTCCGGGAGGGATAATATCAACCACTTGATGTCCATCTGATGGATCCGCTATGATTATCTCGTACCCCCCTTTTTCCTTTCGTATAATTTTGTTTACTATACCCGCTCCTGTAGCATTATAAACTGTATTGTTACTTTTGCTCCCGTCGGGATAAATCTGACCCCTTCCTCTGTTTCCGCCTACGTATATAGGATATTTTAAGAAGTGAACATCTTTCTTAGTAACCGGGTCCGGGGAAAGAATAGGAAAGGTGATTTCACTATATTTCTGACCCGGAACAGGGCCTATCACAAGAATATTTTTTTGATTGGGACGGTAGCTCTGAAAAGACAGATTACCTATCTTTTCTTTCATCTCAGGAGAAATACGATCGGGAGGGGCTAATTCAAACCCCTCCGGTAAAATGAGAACAGCCCCCACATTCAAAGCCCCCTTTTTCCCATTAGCAAGAACTTGTTTCAGTTGCATATCATAAGGAATTCGAACAACCGCTTCAAAGACAGTATCAGGAAGTATCGCTTGTGGAACCTCAATATCCACGGGCTTATTAGCTAAATGGCAATTGGCACATACAATACGCCCCGTCGCTTCGCGTGGATTTTCATAACCCTGCTGTGCAAAAATGGGATAGGCACTTGAAATGGATGTCCAAGTTATGACATATAGCATGAGCGATACAGAAATGGATCGAGTAATCTGTTCCTTTATCCAAGAAAGAGTCTTTCTAGTTTGCATGGTCCAATCATTGATCCCCGAAAATTTTGACAATAAATTGGGTAGGTCACTAATATAGTTCCCTATCCGCGATTCTGCTTTTTACTAGAAGAATTTGACTGGAATATTATACAGGATGAATCTCAGGGATGGATAGAAATAGAAAAAGTAAGTCTGATTTTCAATTGTTTATCTACAATTACAAAGTCACAAAGATTCTAATTGGACTTATATACGTGGATCATTTTTCAGTCATTCATTCATTGAATGATAAATCACTACAAGTGATGGAGATACACGATTTAAATAAAAGAAAAGCCAATATTTAAAAATGGTATCTAGAATGACTGGAATAGTGGAAACAAGAACAGATAGAATTTGATCATTATGAACAAATCCAAAATCTTTGTAGACAGAGGAAATCACTAGTTCCCAAACATGGGGTGAATGGAATCCGACCCAAAAATCGACTAATAAAAGAATAGAAAAAGCTTTTATTGTGTCACTTAAGTTATATAGGAATTCCTGCGCCCAAGAGTTAAGAAGAATAAGTTCTTCCGTACCCAAAATAGAATAGCTACTTAGAATAACGAAAGAGATTATATTTGTCGAGAAGTGCAAAACTGTATGGATATGGTCTTCGTTGTATATCTTGATTAATTGGATCGTTTCTTTGTGAATTCCTATACGAAGGTTTTGTAGATGTGTCTCCGAGCATTCCTTGATCATTTCGTCCAAGAGGGCGAGTTCCTCTAATTCTATGAATTTTTCTAGAATACTCTTTTCTTGACTCTCATTCAAAAAGATTTCGGATTGCCTAGTATTCCACCAACTAGTAACCCAGGATTCCAAACTTTTATTAACTGAGAGAGAAATCCACCAGGGCAAAAAGACGAGAGATGCAAGATATAAAAGAGGAGTGAATGCTTTCTTTTTTGTCATTTTTTCATCTGTGAATTGGTAATGAACCCACCTCGTTCGTCGACTCTATGCGATCTAAAATTTATCTCACGCATGAGTTCTATTACAAGGGATCGAGCCAATGAATCTATTCACTGTTTTTTATTTGTGATTTCGCGGTGCGTTTTTGAATCTAGAAACAATACAGAAATAGACTAAGAATTCACTTCGAATTCGAATGAAGAAATAAGAAAATAAAAGAAAGAATCAAAAAAGATTGTTTCTAGATATCCCAACTGTTCAAAAATTCGAAGCAAGTATCTCCTTTCGATGAATCCCGAAAGAACCACTTTAAGTAATGAATATGATTAAGATGGTGAGACGAGAGAACTCCCCTTCTATCAACCAGTAGTTCGAAAAATTTCACAGACTATGAGTCAACCAGTAGTTCGAAAAATTTCACAGACTATGAGTAGTCAGGAATAGAATCATCGAATCATTGAGGGGAATTTCTGAAAAATATTGTGATGCGCAAAAATGCGCGACAAACCAAGACAGAAATTGGCTAGTTCTCATTATAAGAAATCCAACCCTTTGCTTATTAAGGACCACAAAAGAAAGTAGAAAAAGAAAGGTCGATTGACAAAAAAGAAATAATCTCCAAGATAGGATCTATCGGAATTTCAAGTCTCAATTCCAACAAATTTTAGACTTGAAATAAAAAAAGATCCTGATTTTGAAATGGGTTTCATTTATCTATGAGATGAATCTATTATTTGAATTTGTTTCTTACTTTTTTGATTAGTGAATTGAGGTATGTAGAGTTCAATACACATAAAAGACCAGAAAGGGTTTTATATTTATAGTCTTTTATGTGTACGTCTGCTTTGGCTCGAATGATCGTTCTGAAGAAACTTCAGTTAAGTTATGTTATAGAAAAAAGAAAGCGGATTTTTGAGTTTTTCCCTCCTGCTAAGAAAGCGTTTATTCTTTCTTCAAGCCCATTTCTCAAAAGACTTCAATTGGTACATGCAGGAAATAGGCCAATTCCGCAGCTTTTTGTTCAATTTCCCGTGGAGTCAAATTCTCATCAGTACGAGTCAAAGGAATGGCCCCCTGGCCTCTGATGTCCATATAAAGGACACGACGAGCATAAATACCCTCTTTCACTTCTATTCTAATGGACTGAATATTTTTTATAAGGAATCGGAGGCAGATGCGACGGTTTTTTCCAGGAAATCCCCAACGAAAAATACACACGATTCCTTCTTTTCTATCGAATCGATCATAACCACTACCTACATTCCACGAAATTGTACACCACAAATAGGAACTAATAAAGAGACCTGCAATCCCATAGAAAGACATCACGAGTCCTTGTGGAAAAAAAACGATTTGCTGAGACGGAAATAAAGATGTGAAATTTCTACCAAAATAACTGGAAGTTCCAACCAATAAGAATCCTAAGGAACCTAAAAAAAGGATAATGGCCCAGCAGAAATTACTTGTTTTTCGAGACCCCGTTATAGATTCTATCCATATATATTCTGATCGACAACTCATACTTGATCCGGTTGCATTTTATTGGAATTGAGAGAATACCCTAAATTCATTTGACTTGACTCTTTTTGTTTCCGAAGTAACTCTCATCAACTAGCACTAGGTTGATGTGAACCTTTAGGAGTAATTCATCAAATTGGTTAGATCTAAAATAATAACATATCCCTTCTCGTAGGATCCCACTATAGATATCGACATACATATAGATACACTGGCTTTTGATTAGATCTAAAATAATAACATATCCCTTCTCGTAGGATCCCACTATAGATATCGACATACATATAGATACACTGGCTTTTGATTTCGGCCATCTGGCAATCCTGATCTTTTTGAAAATCACTAGAACTCATTTACTCATATATCATCTTTCTGCAGGCATAAGAGTTTTTCCTTTCATTTGAATCTTCGACGGAAACCTTATGTTACACCCTATTTATCTAAATAGATATCTGTGTTATGATACGAGTCTAAGTTCAAAAAAATGGATGAGATTGGGTCCTACCAGATCTAAACAATCTTATTTTTTTGAATATGAAGAAATAAAGAAGCCATTGCAATTGCCGGAAATACTAGGCCCACTAAAGGCACAAAAACAGAGGGAAGGTTGAAAGTTGTCATAGAATGGGTACCTCGATTTACTATTTGTACCTGTTATTATTATTTAATAAGATACCTCGATTTACTATTTGTACCTGTTATTATTATTTAATAAGATATCTTATTATAATTATAATTAAGAATTGGAATTATGAAATTCTTATTAATTAAGTATTTCATTTATGAATTAGTATTTATGAAATTGGAATTCGAATTGGTATAGATCTCAGTATCTATCTAAGAAAATATATACGGGACTTATTCATCTTTCTACATGACAAATATGTATGAAAATCGCCTTTCTTATTATTCTTTCTTTTTTCTCGTCTTTTGCTCTTGTCTCCTAATTGAAATTTAAGTCAAAAAGTTTCTTACGAATTCTCGAAAGATTTGTAAGAATCCGACTCAACCAGGGATTCTTAGTCAAAATGAAATTATCGAGAGAGAGAAAGATAGAAAACGCTATGTCTATCTTTCTCTCTTTGAATTCTATATATATACGTAAGGCGGGAGGAGGCAATTCGTTTTATTTGCCAAATTTCACGAAAAGAAGAATTGAGTCTAATGAAACTGAATGTTCTATTCGACTCGATTGAATTTTGATTCAAAGAAAAGAAACTGTGGAAATCAAATACCTCATTCAAAACGCTTTTTAAAGTCTTACGTGGTACGACTAGATCGAATAACCCCTTATCGAACAAATACTCCG